TTTATATAGAATATATATAGAATAGAAAGGTCTGGATATTTATTCATCTAATTATTCTTTAGAGTACAAGTACACTACTTCCGTAAACTTCGCTTCATTTATCATTTAGTTCAGTTTTAGTTTAGGTTTATTCTGTAAAATGAAATTTCATCAATAAGAATTCAATATAAATAAGAATAAGGAGTCTTTATGTCGCGTTACCGGGGACCTCGTTTCAAAAAAATACGCCGCCTGGGAGCTTTACCGGGACTAACTAATAAAAGGCCTAGAGCCGGAAGTGATCTTAGAAACCAATCACGTTCCGGTAAAAAATCTCAATATCGTATTCGTCTAGAAGAAAAACAAAAGTTGCGTTTTCATTATGGTCTTACAGAACGACAATTACTTAAATACGTTCGTATCGCCAGCAAAGCCAAGGGGTCAACAGGTCAGGTTTTACTCCAATTACTTGAAATGCGCTTGGATAACATCCTTTTTCGATTGGGTATGGCTCCGACTATTCCTGGAGCCCGTCAATTGGTTAACCATAGACATATTTTAGTCAATGGTCGTATAGTAGATATACCAAGTTATCGCTGCAAACCCCGAGATATTATTACGGCGAGGGATGAACAAAACTCTAGAGCTCTGATTCAAAATTCTTTCGATTCATCCTCTCAGGACGAAATGCCAAAACATTTGACTCTTCAACCATTCCAATATAAAGGATTAGTCAATCAAATAATAGATAGTAAATGGGTCGGTTTGAAAATAAATGAATTGCTAGTCGTAGAATATTATTCGCGCCAGACCTAAACCTAATGAAAAGAAAATAAAAAATCACAAGGGTTCGGACAATTTTGATCCCTTTCGTCGAAGTAAATTAACCTAAGGTTAAGATAAATAAGAGTTTGATCCGGATTTTTCTCCGATTTAGGTATCATAGAACGGAAGGGAGGTTTTCATTCCTTGTCTACTCTTTTCCTTTCAGTATTTTCCGTGACACAGTAATTAGTAATAAAATATATATCAAAGAAAGGTCTAACTGTTTTGTGTTGGAATATAATTTTATATATTTTACTCTTTTGGTTAGTAAGATCAGTGAATTAGATGAAGGTACGGAAAGAGAGGGATTCGAACCCTCGGTAAACAAAAGCCTACATAGCAGTTCCAATGCTACGCCTTCAACCACTCGGCCATCTCTCCTACATAATGATTATGACCCAAAAACCGAGTGAATAGCGAGCCGGTACTAGTATATTATTGGATAGGAACGACCAATTAATTCTAATTATAACTATAAAAAATAGATAAATTTTCATCAAAGTCAAAGAAAGATCTTTCTTTTGAGGTTAGGCGGATAAATATAAAATATGAAAACTGTTAGAAACATTCTATTCATGTTTGCAAAACCAGCCTTCGCCTCTTTTTCTGTTATTTTATATTTTATACCGGTACCGAAGGCAATCACTAAATTATAACGAATCGGCTGATTGATGGGTCTATTTTTGCACTTAGGTTAATGGATCTCTTTAGATCACGATTCTATTTAGACTATAATTCCATATCTTATATCTTAAGAATTCTCAAATTCCTTTCCAGTCCAGTATTCAGAATATATATAGTTGATTGTATAGTGTATACCTCCTATGCATACAAAATAAAACGGGCGGGTTTTTTCGTCATAGAATGGTTATTCGATCTTTTTTTCTTCTTTGGATGAGAATTCAATAAAAAAATTTTTCGTTATTCTCTATTCTCATCTGTAACTTCAACGAAATTGAATACTTTCTTTTGTTGGTATACTACTCCATTTACATTAGGATGAAATCGAAGCGTACTCCAATATTTATTTCTTTGTTTTTTTTTTTTGATTCCTGTCAAAAAGGAACAATTTGAATAAATATAAATACAGGGCCCATATCTTTTTTCTTAATGAATCTGTTTTTATGTTATTTCGTACTGTACAATTCTTTTCTTTGTGGGATCGGTTTACCACTAGAGGTAATGAGAATAATTATAGAATGGATTGCTACCTATGCCTAGATCGCGGATAAATGGAAATTTTATTGATAAGACCTTTTCAATTATAGCCAATATCTTATTACGAATAATTCCGACAACTTCAGGAGAAAAAGAGGCATTTACCTATTACAGAGATGGTGCGATTTGATTCTTTTTTATTGCTCTCAATCTTAGGAAAAAGACACATGATTTGGGATCGGGATAGAAATAAAAATTTTGAAAAAAAAATCTACGCTTGTTGAAGGTAAAGTTTGGAAATAGAACAATTCCTTCTGTCGTGTATCCTCCATTAATGCAACCTCGGATGCTACGGTTTAATTGTCGACTCTAGTATTGAGCGAAAGGCTACACCTATAGGTTCTGTATTTACAGGTCAATCCTACTCCACCAGTACCAATAGGTCACATAGGGGAAGAAGCACTACACCTAGGAATCAACAACACGAAAACTTTGTTATAAATTATCCCGATCCTGATAAGGATCGGAACTAACAAGA